ATTATGTCAGCAATAATGTCCTTACCCATGATAAACTTAAATTATTGTTACTTCCCAATTTTGATATAATCAACATGTTCTTTTTATTTATGAAAATTATGAAAAGTATATGCGTGAGACATAATCTACTAATTTATCTATTTTAATTAAATACTATCACTCTATCGTGATCTCATCTTATAATACTTCAGGTGCTAATGAAACTATTTTAGTAAAATTTAACTGTCTCAATTCCCGGGCGATCGCGCCAAAAACTCGAGTTCCTTTTGGATTTCCTTCTTGATCAATGACAACTGCAGCATTGTCATCATATCGTATTATCATACCGTTGTCACGCTTGAGTTCTTTACAAGTACGTACAATTACAGCTCTGATCACTTCTGATCTTTCTAGAGGCGTATTTGGTACTGCTTCCTTGATCACAGCAACAATAACGTCACCAATATGAGCATATCGGCGATTACTAGCTCCTATGATTCGAATACACATTAATTCTCGGGCCCCGCTGTTGTCTGCTACATTCAAATGGGTTTGAGGTTGAATCATATCATTTTTTGAATCTGTTTTTTTAATGTAAAGTAAAGCAAAGGACGAAGTAAAAAAAAAAAAAAAAAAGAAAACCTGCAATTGTTTTTTTTATACCCAAGACTTCTTTCCTTTGGTTCTACATTCCTATCCAGAAATAATGAATTGAGTTCTTATAGGCATTTTCGACGCCGCTATTGAAATAGCCTTTCGAGCTATATTTTCGGCTACTCCACCCATTTCATAAAGTATTCGACCCGGTTTAACGACGGCTACCCAATATTCGGGGGATCCTTTCCCCGAACCCATACGGGTTTCCGTGGGTCTTACTGTAACAGGTTTATCTGGAAATATACGTACCCATATTTTTCCACCGCGGCGTACATTTCGTGTCATTGCGCGTCGCCCTGCTTCGATTTGTCTCGATGTGATCCAAGCGGGTTCAAGTGCTTGAAGAGCATATCTACCGAAACAAATATGATTACCTCGATAAGATATTCCTTTCATTCTTCCTCTATGTTGTTTACGGAATCTTGTTCTTTTGGGGTTATAGTTGATGGTTCTTTCTCAATTACATCTCTACTCCAGAACTGGACATGAGAATTTCTTCTCATCCAGCTCCTCGCGAATGAAACGGAAACGACTAAAAAAGATTTTATCAAGATATACATATATTTAATAAAGAATATACAGAATCATAGGATTCTTTGAAATTTCATCTAATTAATCTATGCGAAATTTGTATATCGTTTTTCGATCTATAGATCTATAATTAAACACGTATTCTATTTATAGATAATGTCAATGTCGTTTTTTTTATAACATTATAACAAATCTTTATTTTGTTTTGTCTTTAATTTATCAATCTAATAAAATAAAACTTTCGCGGGCGAATATTTACTCTTTCAATATCTATTTCAGTTGTAGGGTTAGTCCACGACCTCTCTGAATAAAAGAACAGGTTCCTGGTTCGTTCCGCCATCCCGCCCAATGAATTATTAAGATTCATTTTCAATAGAATCTTAATAATTCACGGGTTCCATCGTTCCCATTGCTTCTTGATTAATGGTTAGGTCTGAATTCTCCAACGGAGTCCTTAATGAAATTTGTTCTTAAGTCAATTTTCTCAGTCTTTATTGGCTCGAGGCTCTTGATTTTTTTGTTCTATGAGCGGATTCATCTAATTATGGATGAATCATTATTAATGCTTTATTACACTGCTTTTTATGAGATGACTCATAGACCTTACATATTGGAATTCTATATCATTGATATTTTCTTTCTCTCTTTCTCTCATCCTTCCATTTATCCGCATACTTTTCTATTTCGCTTCACAACTTATAACTTCATAACTCATAATCAGATTGGTTTTTTTATGTTTATGCAAAAACGGATTTCAGTTGCTACAATGATATGACCAATATATTATATCTTGACTGGTTCTTTGGATCCAGATAATGCGAAGCAATGAGTTGGTTATTAGTGCTATATTTATTAGTTCATACTATGGGCCGGTCCATTTTTTTCAATCCTAGTCCTAAAAAAACCAACGAGTCACACACTAAGCATAGCAAGTATATAAAACGATTAATCGAATTTTTATTCAACCCTATAGAATTGCGAAATTGCTCATTTTTGTTTTGATTGAACATCAAAAAAATGAAAGAGTTTGGCCTTTTTTGTTCTATTTCCATCACTGGGTAGAATGTAAAGACAGGTAAAGTCTTCTTATTCTTCGTCTCCAAATATCCAAATTTTGATTCCTAATACCCCATATATAGTTCGAACTGTATAGGAACAATAATCAATTTTAGCTCCAATGGTTTGTAGAGGAACCCTACCTTCTCTGATCCATTCGACGCGTGCAATTTCTTTTCCATCGATACGCCCTGCAATTTGTACTTGAATTCCTTTTGTATCCGCCTGTTCAGTTAATTCAATAGCTTTTTTCATTGCTTTTCGAAAAGAAACTCTA